AGAATATCTCATCTTAACATTGAATGAATCAATGAATGAAAGAATGAAAGCGAAGTAAATAGAACTTAACCCCCCGTTGTACCAAGGACTCCCTAAAAAAACCTTCCTTTGGTTTTTTTCTATTTCTATTAGACCAAATGGTATATCTTTTTATATAGAATAGAGTGGAGAATATCGATTCTAATGAATGATTCAGGAATAGGAATCACAAACCAAAAAATTCTCTACAATTAGGAAAGGTGAAAAATCCCTTGTATTTAATCATAACATTCTATGATTATTTAATCATAGCATTCCACTATATTGACAAAAAAAATATTTATACTATGATCATAGTATGATAGCGGTTATGCAAGTAGCCCCCATCGTCTAGTGGTTCAGGACATCTCTCTTTCAAGGAGGCAGCGGGGATTCGACTTCCCCTGGGGGTAGGGTATACTACGAAAGGAAGTTGATCGTGGATTATTACCAATAAGCCTAAAAGTGATTCTTTGTGGGTCGATGCCCGAGCGGTTAATGGGGACGGACTGTAAATTCGTTGGCAATATGTCTACGCTGGTTCAAATCCAGCTCGGCCCAATAATTCGACAATCTACCATGAGAGGGTATAACCCCCCTGCTTACAAAACAAAATACTCGATACGGAGATAAAAAAGAATAAAAATTTCCGCTAGATCGCCTATTTATTTTCCGGGGATTGTAGTTCAATTGGTCAGAGCACCGCCCTGTCAAGGCGGAAGCTGCGGGTTCGAGCCCCGTCAGTCCCGTCAGATTGACTAAATACATTAATCAATTCTTTCAAAACAATGAACGGGAAACAGGTTGGAGAATTTCATTCCCAAAACAAGGAGGGATACTTCTTTTTTTTCTTCCCTTTTTGTACAAGAAAAGAATATGTTGGTGGGTTAGTCCAATTAGTGCTAGCACTGCAGTAAGCATTTCAAGAAAGACGAGATATATTTTATCGACTGTTCCAGATCCATGGAATGCAATAGAGGACTCTATTTTTTTGAAGGGGACAGACAGACACAAAACAAATGGAATTCCCAATAAAAAGAGATGTCAAAACATTCCGCGGATAGAATGCTTTTTTTATATTTAAATATAAAAATCTCTCTTTTTGGTTCCTTTTTTTAGAACCTCAATTACTAATTGAATCAAAAAATCGATTTCTTTCAAATTGCACACTGAGTTTTTGATATAGATTCCCAGTGTTAATAATCTACGGAAGTGGTTTTTTTCTTAGTTGAGGTTGGAACTGTGTGAATAATGGAATTGGAAAGGTGATAATATGATACTTCATCAGATAATTATACACGGGAGATGTAAGGTAATACAAAAAAAAGAACAGAAATGAATGGTAAATAAAGGACTTTTTTTTGATCGGGAATCCAAGTTGGGATTCGGTATGATTAAACGAACTTCCTATGTTATACTATTCCATTTTTGACGACGAGTTCATTTCAGAGTTCAGCTATTGTTATTCATAATATTGATCCGATTCAAAACCATCGAGAGGTAATTCATCCATTGAATTGAAAGGAGAAGGACTTGTCATCTCTATGGGATTAAATCCCAGGTTATTGTGAAATTTGATTTTCAATTATGGAAGTAAATATTCTTGCATTTATTGCTACTGCACTATTCATTCTAGTTCCTACCGCCTTTTTACTTATCATTTATGTAAAAACAGTCAGTCAAAATAATTAATTAATTTGAATTAAACGGAGTAAACTTTTTTGAATTCAAGAATTCACGAAATAAACTGAAAAAAATTTCGCATCTTAAACCTTAAATGAAATAAGACGACTACAATTCCCAGTATCCAGTATAGAAATCGTATAGTAGAAAGAAATAGATGAATCTTTCTACCATACGATCTACATATTAGTATCATTTTAGTGTAGAAAGGTATAAAGTTCTACAATGTGTAAAGCTGTACTCTATAATACTCTCTAATAAATAGAGTGTTTAATCTAACTGAGGATTAAACATATTATCTTCGTGTATGCATATGTGGATAGCAATTCCACACATGGAATTGCTATATCATCCCAGTCTATTTATTTGATATATTTTTTTGTTTTGATCAATCTGAAAGAATCATTTTCTTCTTATGTCTTAGGGTTCTAATGACTATATTTTTATATGATTTTAACTAGGAATCCAGGTATCTATCAAAAGAAAGGAATCCCATCAATGAAGTAAAAACGATAGGGGTGTATAGTAATCAAATCATTAGCAAACTTTCAATTGATTGAGTAGTTTCGCGGGCACTTCTCAGATTTTGAAAAGGAAGAGTAAGCCTCAACCGTGCTATGAAATGTGATTCGATAAAGCATAAATCGAATTTCTATAAGATAATTAGATTTAGATTAAGATAATTAGATTTAGATAAAGATGCGTTAAATGTGCAATATGTGACTCACTTTACTCTTATCTATAGTATCTTGTTCGATAATCACCAAGTCTATACCATTTTTAATAGAAAATACATATGCACTTAACAAAATAAATTCTTCTTTGAACAGTAATGGAACAATAAAGAGAGAAACAACTCAAGAAAAAAGAATAATAAAAAAAGAGGGGTCCGGTCGTCCTACGTATTCGTCTCTAAGCCTGCTAAGAGTTCGTTGCTTGAAATTCGGAAGAATTTTGTTGTAAAAAAGTTCCTATCATAGAGATCCGTTTCAAAATACAAAGAAAGGAAGCAGTGAAATATCTCTTTGAGAGAAAGAGTATGATTCAGAGAATACATTACTTCATTCGAATATAATGGAATTTCAAATAAAAATGAAGATCCTTGGATTCTCTTTAGAGTTCAAAACGCGTTGCAGAACGATCTAGAAAACAATTAATATAGCATGATTCCTCAATTCAATTAGTAATACTCTTATAATCCACTTCTTCCCCACACTACAAGTGATAGGGAAAATGTAAAGACTACCATTAAACCAGCCCAAGCAAGACTTACTATATCCATGTGAATTATGCCCCCTTATCTCTATAACTATCAAGGAATTATTCTATTGTTACTCACTACTAATAGTATAGTCGAATCGATAGAACATAGTCAAAAAAGGGTATTCTGATCGAAAACTCTTGCTAAACCAATCAAATAAACCCACTCATTGTAGAAAGGGATTCCTATATCATTTCGAATCCTGAAAGAGAAAACATAAGCAAAACAAAATACGTAGTAACCTCTCGAAGGGATGTTACTAATGGAACATGTAGTAATACTAAGGTCTATTTTTTTCTTAATCCTCAGAAGTAAAAAGAACAATCACTATCTAAATGCCTACTTAACCTAATTTTAACCTAATTTGTACCTTTTACCGATACTTCAATTGAAATTCAAATTAACTTTGAATTATTCATCCAATTGAATATTGATTGGATACCCGAGCATTCCTAGATTCTTGTGAGTCCACCATATATCGTGTATGCGTCTAAAGGATCTTCCGTCCTTGCCACAAGTATTGGAATTGAATTCAATTTCCTACCAAGGTGTCCAATCAAATTCAAGGTCCAGTCATCAAACACTCGATTAGTAGTCCAAAGATTAGTGAGTAGTAGTAGAGGGGGGTCGGGAAGTCTCGCTAACCCCCTTAACCACACGAATAACTTATTGCGTCTAGGATTTACAATCTTTTTGAAAAACCCCAGCCGGATACTTTGAATCAAACAAGTACCAACAGCCTGTTTTCTCTGTTTCTGCTGAAAAGGAATTCAACGATTTCTTATCAGCCGAAGAGGGGATTTCAAGGCTTTTTTTGATTAGGCGGCACCCGGATTTGAACTGGGGAAAAAGGATTTGCAGTCCCCCGCCTTACCACTCGGCCATACCGCCAAAATGATATCAAAAGAGATGCATTTCTCACGTGCTACTAAACTGCTTTTCTTGTCCTTGGAACTTTATTTCCTTTTTTCTTAAGCCCCCCCTTTTCTTTTCCTAAAAAACTTCCCATCTTTTTTTATTGGATTGGAGCCACCCCTATCTAGTATCCTAGTATCTCAAAAAGGCTAACCTCTTTCCCTTTATATTAAAAAATCAAATGTAGATTTTCATTCGCAAAATCCAAAATTTAGGACAAATTTGAACCATGAACTATTGATTGCTGACGGTGAATTCATGACCGGTTTGAATCCCAAAATTAGATTTGATTTACCTAATGACAAAAGACAATCCAAATTGATACCTCGTGGTCGTAGTGTTTCTCAATTTCAATTAGAACCTTATACTATAAGGTTATGTGAACCTATGTAAACCCAAAAGTCAAACCGTTAGACCGAGATTTAGGGGTTTATTTATATATGTATCCTTTATTGCCTCTAAGTAATTATTAGGAAATTATCCTATTTCAGTTTTGAACTGAATAGAAAATTTTTTAAAGAGCACAGCCCCGTGCTGTCAAAAAGGTAATACAATAAAAGCGAAGATGAATATTATCTATATATGTATTTAATGTATTTAATAAATACAACCCCCCCTTTTCTACTATATAATTCACAGTCATATTCTACTCAAAAAAAAAAATAAGTAAATTAGTAAAGAGAACTCTTTTCTCTGTGAATGAATTTTTTTTTGAATAATCAAATTCAAACGCATTTTTATCCCTTTCTCTCATCAAAAGGATCAAATGCTAAATCCATTTCTTTTTCTTTATTTTTCTGGTATTCAAGCCGATTGGAATCTGGAATATCATAATAATAGAATTTGAATGACCTTTTTGTTTTGATATTCTCTACAAAATCTTATAACTAACTTAATAAGTCTATAAGTCTAAGCGGCAGACTTCTTTTTATACGGATGTTTTATCACCCCCTTTCCACTTGTATTCGTTACAAATTTTAATCAAAAATCCCCATTTAGGTAGAAACCGAAACCTCCCCTTCTTTTTATGTATTTCAATTTAATACTTATCATTCCAGATATGGAGTTGAGTAAAATTTCATGTGATTCAGTAAACAGACTCTAAATCCCATCCCTGTTAGAT